TATTCAAAATTGGTCCCATTTTCAATTTTAATTAATCTCAATTGATCCTTTGTTATTGCTCATAGACGAAGCAATCGATAGGGATGACAGGATTTGAACCCGTGACATTTTGTACCCAAAACAAACGCGCTACCAAGCTGCGCTACATCCCTTTGTAATTCATTTCTAATGTTATTATAAAGAATACTCATTTTGTTTTCCACATACTTTATTTCATTTTTCCCATTGATATCCATTATCATTTTTTCTTTTTAATCTCATATCGTATATTATATAATAAGATAATAAGAAACTTACTAAGATAATAAGAAACTTACGCAAATTTCGTGAATGCTCGGGAAAAAGGGGGGGGGCGCTTTTTTGTTAAGAAAAGGAAAATCTTATCTAGGAAATTGTTGTACATTTTCTTTTAATTTGAATTAGAGATTCCGTGTACAAAACAAATGCAAGTTGCTTTGAATTACATAGAATCGGATTCTATATCTATTATCATTATGTATTAGAATAAAATAAAGAGTAGTTTTTACAATAAAGAAACAATAAAGAAGGAGGATTCAAAATGCGAGATCTAAAAACATATCTATCCGTGGCGCCGGTAATAAGTACTCTATGGTTTGCATCTTTAGCAGGCCTATTGATAGAGATCAATCGTTTTTTTCCCGATGGATTGACATTGCCTTTTTTTTCATTCTAGTTATGAACGTGTGGGGGAGAAGGTGAAGAAGATTCGTGATATAATTAAATATCTGTGACTACTACCCCCCTCTTCTTTTTTTTTTTTTTTATTTCATTTTAATAAGTTAGAAAAGAAAAAAAAAAAGTGGATTCAACTTCAGTAAAACTCGGAACGTGGGGTCCGCGCTTCCAGTAAAGTAACTTCAATTTAATTTCAATTAAGATTAAGGATGTAGTTAGTGCAATAGTATTCTACAAGACGCTTAAATGAATTACTGTGATTCTCAGCGAAACTTCTAATTGAGATAGAGTTGAAAATCTTTGTATTACTTATTATTACTATAATTAGAACTATATTAGTTGCAATGAAATCTTTCATAATTTGGATTTCGAGTTAGCAACTTTTTTTCCTTTCTTCGTTACTTCAGATCGGAAAATAGAAGAGTTGAATGAATAAAAAATCTCAAAATCCCAAGGAGGTTTATGGCCAAGGGGAAAGATGTTCGAGTAAGGATTATTTTAGAATGTACCGGTTGTGTTCGAAAGAGTGTTAATAAGAAATCAACAGGCATTTCGAGATATATTACTCAAAAGAATCGACACAATACGCCTAGTCGATTGGAATTGAGAAAATTCTGTCCCTATTGTTACAAACATACAATTCACGGGGAGATAAAGAAATAGATGGAATCTATCGCTTGCGTGTCACCTTTTCAAGTAAGATTAAAATGATATAAAGACCATATTAAATATATAATAATATAGTATAGAAAGAATACTATAGAATCTTATCGAATATATATTATCTTACTATAATAGAATAGATTATGCTAGAATATATTATGATAGAATATATTATCCTATAATATATTACGCTAATATATATTCGAAATTGGAATTCTATCTATTTCTATAGAAATAAATAGATTTTAAATAAATATTTAAAATAAATATATTCTATTGAATAGGAATAGATTCTATTAAAATATTCTATATTAAAATATTCTATTCAATAGAATATTATTATATTAATATAAATATATAATATATAATTAAAATAATTAAAATAATAAAAATGAAAAAAATTCAATATTAATTATTTAATTCAAATTGAATATAATAAAAAAAAATATTCAATAATAAATATTAAATATATAAAAAAGATAGAAATTAAATAAAAAAAATATATATATATTCAATATATATTCAATATTCTAAATAATTCTAAATATTAAATAGAAAATAAACAAAAAAAATCCTATTTCTGAATTCGAAATCATTTTTGATCCAATTGAACGAAATAGGATTTTTGAAATAAGGAATAAACAAACCATGGATAAATCCAAACGACTTTTCCCTAAGTCCAAGCGATCTTTTCGTAGGCGTTTGCCCCCGATCCAATCGGGGGATCGAATTGATTATAGAAACATGAGTTTAATTAGTCGATTTATTAGTGAACAAGGAAAAATATTATCTAGACGGGTGAATAGATTGAGTTTAAAACAACAACGATTAATTACTATTGCTATAAAACAAGCTCGTATTTTATCTTTGTTACCTTTTCTTAATAATGAAAAACAATTTGAAAAAAAGCGAGTTGGTCACTCTAACTACTGATCTTCGAACCAGCAAACAAAATAGGCTTATTCAAATTGAAATAGGCTTATTCAAATTGAAATAGGCTTATTCAAATTGAAATAGGCTTATTCAAATTGAAATTGGATCAAAATTCCAATTCGAATTGAATCATAGATTGATGTTTTGTTCAAAAAATCTGAAAATCAAAATTGGATTTTCATGTCATAAGAAAAAAACGAATTGGGGGAGAAGAAACGTTTTTTTTATTGAATGTTTTGTTTAGTTTGACTCCTTTACTTGATCATATTATCAGCATATTTTATCGTACGAGTTTCTATTCTACCTTCCCGGAATTTTTTTTTTCAAGAAATTCTATGTAAAAAATTCTATGGATTCCTTCCAATTTCCTTATTTTCTAATGTCATTGGAAATGGTATAAAGACAATTCCTATTTAATATAGCTATTTGTGCAAGTATTTTACGATTAAGAAGCAATTGTCTCTTGTACAGATTATTTATTAAATTACTATAACTATAGTATACCCCATTTCCGCGAATTACTGCATTTATCCGAGTGACCCACAAACGACGAAAATTTCTTTTCTGTCTATCTCTATCCCGATGGGCCGACACCAAAGCTCTTATTTTTTGTTGAGTAATACTTCGAGTAAGTCTTGAATGAGCCCCGCGAAAGCTTGATACGAATAAACGAATTTTTGTTCTACGTCTCCGGGCTATATATCCTCGTCTAATTCTGGTCATTGAATATACGAAACTTTGATGAATAACTAATAGTTTTCGTTTCTTTCAGTTATTCTTTTTCTTTCCCCTTTTCTATAATAACAAAACAGATTTTTCCAATGTATAAAATAATAATTCCAACGGCTTTTGCTACTATAACCTTCCCAACCACGATTTTTTCTTTTTTTTTTGAGACATTTCATCTCGAAATAAGAATAAGAAACTCTATTGATATTAGGTCTCAAACCCAAACAAACATATAATAAATAAAAATAAGAAGTAAATAGAAATAGATAAATAGTGGGTTCCATCGTTTCTATGGTTACTTCTTAAACGGTGAGGTCTTCTCTATACACCGGAGCCCTCTCCTGCATTTAAATTTAATCATTTAATCAATGCTATTGGTAACGTGTACAGTTCACATTCTTTTGCTCTACCTATGAATTATCCAGTAATAGGTCTTTCACAAGGAAATCTATCTATATAGTAACGGTAGTTAATTATGAGGATTAGCTAACTCATTGACCCTCTTAGTCCGCTCTTGCAAGAGTAGGGGCATAAATTTTCAGCCTTTTAACTTTTAATAAGATTTTCCCTGCTTAATGGATAATCATTTGTTACCAATGGGAAATTCTTTCTTGTTTGAAATTGAAAATTGAGGTGATTGAATTTGCACCAATGAAACCATAAATTTGATACACAATAGACGAATATGATAGATCTTTTTTTTAGATAATGAAGGGCATTTTTCTATTTTATCCTATTCATTCGTACTGACACAGATAGTGGAAAAATTTTTCCTTTCTTTTGTTCAAGTTCATGATCTAAACAAGTCACACATACACCCTAGTACATGTTCCTCGGCGCTGAGGACATCTCCCAAGAGCGGGGGATTTAGTAACATTTCTAATTGGCTGTCTTGTGTTTCTAATAAGTTGTTTAATAGTTGGCATCTTGAATTGTATGCATAATGGTCTGGTTTAGATCGATCGTAACCGTATGATTCTGAATATTTTCTAGAATAATATTCTATTATTAATAAATATTCGAATTAATTAGTATTAATTAAATAAATAATAGAATATTAAATAGAAATTCCGGTAAGAAAAAAATAGAAAATCGCGATTTGCATGAAATTCCTACTATTTTTTATGCAACTGCTACAAGATCAACAATTCCATGAGCTTGGGCTTCTGTTGCTGACATAAAAACATCTCTTTCCATGTCTTCGGATACAACCCATAAGGGTTTTCCCGTTCTTTGTGCATAAATTCTTGTGATGATTTCGCGCAGTTTAAGTAGTTCTTCTGCTTCCAGGACAAATTCTGCTATTTGTGCCTGATAAAAACCAGCAATAGGTTGATGAATCATTACCCTGATCATATAAGAAAAAAAGGTTTATTCTAGCTCTCATAATAGAACATAATATAATAAATAAAAAGGGGTTGGGAAGAGATAAAAAAAAATAAGAAAAGACGATAGAATTGAACAACCGTACATGCATTGTTATTGTTTGTCCATTGCATACGGCTTCACACTAGAATTCACTTTTATTTTACCTTTCATCGAAAAAAATCTAGGCTTAAATCAGTAAATGATCCAAAAACCACCCTTTCCTTAGAAAGAGGTAAAAGGCAAAAATACTATGGTGGTCCCGTTACTTTATTTTATCATTGATTTAGCAATCCCAAAGTTTCTTTTTTTTTTTTTATTTATTTAGTTGAAAAAAAAAAAATAATATTAAATAATAATAGAATCTTTTTTTTGTACTCTTTCATAACATAAATCGTGTTAAGAGCCTTCCGGTGCGAAAACAAAAACGTTTGTGACGCTGAAAGAGGTTCCTGATAGAATAGAATCAGAAAGACCCTTAATATCCCATACGACTCTTTCGATACATAATCGAATGTTTACAAAAAATTTCTTATATCTATATCGAATTCGAAATGCCATGCTATTATTACTTAATATTTATATTTCATATGGTGAAGGCATAGTTTTTTTCTTTCAAATAAAAACTCATTGGCGCCAAGCATGAGGGAATGCTAAACGTTTGGTAATTTTTCCTCCGACCAAAATAAAAGATCCCATTGAAGCAGCTAATCCCATGCATACTGTTTGTACATCTGGTCGCACAAATTGCATAGTATCATAAATAGCTACTCCGGGTATTACCCACCCGCCAGGAGAGTTTATAAACAAATACAAATCTTTGGTCTCGCTCTCTATACTGAGATATACCATAAGACCAATAAGTTGATTCGAGATCTCACTATCAACACCTTGACCTAAAAAAAGTAACCTTTCTCGATAAAGTCGGTTGATTAGGATAAAATTCTATCCTCTAGAAACCGTACATGCATCTTTTGATGCATACGGTTCACCAAAAATAAGGAAAATAAAATAACGAATCAATGTTTAGATTCTAGCCCTCCTTTTTTTGATAGTGAGTACTTTTGAATCTTTATTTTGAATGAGGGGGCTTTTCTTCGATTTTTTAAGAAAGATGAGTTTTGACGCGTTTACTTATAACAAAATGAATTAAACTTATCAAATTAACTTCTTATTGATGTATTCGTTCATCGTGATTGAATTGAAATCACGATGGCATTTTCTTGTTCCTGAGTGGGCTTCTTCAATTCTTTTAGGTTTGTGCTCTACTCCGAGTAAAGATCTGCCCGATTTTGATTTGCACATATAGGGCAAATGCTCTAATACCGCGTCTTTTTGTTACAACTTCGTTTTTTTTTAATTCCTTTCACGTTTATCGCAAATATTTGACCTATTTATTATATTATTTTATTCGAGTGAATATTATTTTCAGTTCGAATCAAAATTTAGAAAAAATTTCTAATATAGAATATGATACAAGTAATAATGATAATAGATATATTACCAATTGGATTTGCTAAACGGAGTCTGGATACTTCATTTTGTTGGTCTAAACAAGGCAACCATAAATTATTCTAATTCATAATATTAATTTGAGTACCTCAAAAGCATAGATCTAATTGAACTTGATTTCACTTCACGCTCCAAATTTTTTATGATTTAATCAATCTTTCTTGGGCGAAACAGAGGGATATCTCAATCGGGTGAGAGAACGGGGGAATTCCGTATGACCCAATATATCTGACAAGTCGCACTATAAGTCAATCCAAAGTGAATCGTCTTCTCCAGGATGTCGAAAAGGGACTTTTGGAACACCAATAGGCATTAAATGAACGAAAAAAGATTAAGTACTGTATTTCACTTTAATATGAAAACGTAACAATGAATTTTTTGTTTTAAGAATATTGACCTTTCTAATTTACTAATATTTTCGTACTATTTTGTAATATTTTCTACGTGGATTTCTCTTTATGTGTTCGCTCATATAAAATGGAGTCAGCTACCTGTTGCGTATTGGTACTTATCGGGTATAAAATAGATTTGCTTCTCTTTTTTTTGTTCCTACAAACAGAATTGTTATATTATTACTAAAATACTAAAAAAAAGAATAGAAAAAAAAAATAATAATTCTTTCTCCACTTAAAAAGGGAGATCCATAACATAATTTTTCCAGTGCAATAAAGTTACATAGTGTTTATTTTTCGTGAATAAAGGGGTATTTCCATGGGTTTGCCTTGGTATCGTGTTCATACCGTCGTATTGAATGATCCCGGTCGTTTGCTGTCTGTCCATATAATGCATACAGCCTTGGTTGCTGGTTGGGCCGGTTCGATGGCTCTATATGAACTAGCAGTTTTTGATCCCTCTGACCCCGTTCTTGATCCGATGTGGAGACAAGGTATGTTTGTTATACCCTTCATGACTCGTTTAGGAATAACCAATTCGTGGGGTGGTTGGAATATCACAGGAGGAACTATAAGCAATCCGGGTATTTGGAGTTATGAAGGTGTGGCTGGGGCGCATATTGTGTTTTCTGGCTTGTGTTTCTTAGCAGCTATTTGGCATTGGGTGTATTGGGATCTAGAAATATTTTTTGATGAGCGTACAGGAAAACCGTCTTTGGATTTGCCCAAGATCTTTGGAATTCATTTATTTCTTTCAGGGGTAGCTTGTTTTGGGTTTGGCGCTTTTCATGTAACCGGATTGTATGGTCCTGGAATATGGGTCTCCGATCCTTATGGATTAACTGGAAAGGTACAACCAGTAAGTCCAGCATGGGGTGTAGAAGGTTTTGATCCCTTTGTTCCGGGAGGAATAGCTTCTCATCATATTGCAGCGGGGACATTGGGCATATTGGCGGGCTTATTTCATCTTAGCGTCCGTCCGCCTCAACGTTTATACAAAGGATTACGTATGGGAAATATTGAAACTGTCCTTTCCAGTAGTATCGCTGCTGTCTTTTTTGCAGCCTTTGTTGTTGCTGGAACTATGTGGTATGGTTCAGCAACTACCCCGATTGAATTATTTGGTCCCACTCGTTATCAATGGGATCAAGGATACTTCCAGCAAGAAATATATCGAAGAGTTAGTGCCGGGCTAGCCGAAAATCAAAATTTATCCGAAGCTTGGTCGAAAATTCCCGAAAAATTAACTTTTTATGATTACATTGGCAATAATCCTGCAAAAGGTGGATTGTTCAGAGCAGGTTCGATGGACAACGGGGATGGAATAGCTGTTGGATGGTTAGGACATCCTATCTTTAGAGATAAAGAAGGGCGTGAACTTTTTGTACGCCGTATGCCTACTTTTTTTGAAACATTTCCAGTTGTTTTGGTAGACGGAGATGGAATTGTTAGAGCCGATGTTCCTTTTCGAAGGGCAGAGTCGAAGTATAGTGTCGAACAAGTAGGTGTAACTGTTGAGTTCTATGGGGGTGAACTAAATGGAGTCAGTTATAGTGATCCTGCTACTGTCAAAAAATATGCTAGACGCGCTCAATTAGGCGAAATTTTTGAATTAGATCGTGCTACTTTGAAATCCGATGGTGTTTTTCGTAGTAGTCCAAGGGGTTGGTTTACTTTTGGACATGCTTCGTTCGCTCTGCTCTTTTTCTTCGGACACATTTGGCATGGTGCTCGAACTTTGTTCAGAGATGTTTTTGCTGGGATTGATCCAGATTTAGATGCTCAAGTGGAATTTGGAGCATTCCAAAAACTTGGAGATCCAACTACAAAAAGACAAGTAGTCTGATACACTATTTGATCTCTTAGTTTTCGCCTCTATTTTATTTTTGTAATTTTACATCAGGTATGTAGATATCTTAATTGGAATGGCCACCTTTTCTTTGAATTTTGGTCTTTTTTTATCCGGGAGACGCTCCAAAATAAACAGGTATGAAAGCTATAATTGTAAACCACGATTGAATTTATGGAAGCATTGGTTTATACATTCCTTTTAGTGTCAACTTTAGGAATAATTTTTTTCGCTATCTTTTTTCGAGAACCGCCTAAAATTCAAACTAAAAAGGTAAAATGATTTTTTGATATCTTATCTTAATTGAAATCAAGAGGTAAAGAGCCTCCCGATATTGGGAGGCTTTTTTAGTCCCCGTGTTCCTCGAATGGATCTCTTAGTTGTTGAGAGGGTTGCCCAAAAGCAGTATATAAAGCATACCCAGTAAAACTTACAAGTAAACCAGATATAGAGATGGCGACTAGGGTTGCTGTTTCCATTATTATATGATTTCAAGATATGATTTCAAGACCACAATGGATCTATAATAAGATCATTTATTTACAACGGAATGGTATACAAAGTCAACAGATCTCAATTAATACAAATAGGATTCAATTTATGGTTACACAAAGCGTGGAGGGTAGTTCTCGATCTGGTCCAAGACGAACTGTTGTAGGGGATTTATTAAAACCATTGAATTCCGAATATGGTAAAGTAGCTCCGGGATGGGGAACTACTCCTCTAATGGGTATCGCAATGGCGCTATTTGCAGTATTCCTATCTATTATTTTGGAGATTTATAATTCTTCCGTTTTACTAGATGGAATTTCAATGAATTAGATTTCTAAGAAACAATTTCGATTTATAAGAAACAATAAGGCCTAGCTTTTGAATGCAAAATGAAGCATTTTTTCTCTCGGATTTTTGATTCTAGTCTATTTTCATAGTTCGATTGTGAAATTTTTTTTATTTCTGTATTTCTGGAATATGAGTGTGCGGCTTGTTAGAATTGATCCTATATGATAGTACAGAGAGTGGATCTGTCGTCTTGTCTTGATAGAGATGTTTTTATACCTCGTCAGGTATTTTTTATAGTATCTGTAGCACGGAATATATGTAATAGATTAGGAAGTATTAGAACTATGATTCATACTGAATATTCAGATCCCGTGATTGGACTTCAAAAAATTTCAAAGAGTTAGAAGGTATAAATTGAAAGATTTTTCTTCTTTCAAACTCTTTATCTATGTTTGATCAAAGGATAAACCTTTCTTTGGATTTTTACTGATTCTATTTATTGATTGAATAAGTGATGATACAACGGTTCTTACTCAGAGAATCTTTGGGCTTAGTTTGAAGGTTTTATTAAATAAATCATCGTGGTTCTAGTACGAATCTGAGGTTTCAATCGATTTCTAGGATCGTAACAAGAAAATTCCTATCAATACTAAAGAAAACAACAATTAAGGCTCCATTACATACAAATATATTCCATATAAATAAAAATACTAAATCAAAGAAAAAAATGGGTAAATAGAAGATTCAAGAGGCCCGTAACAATCAACACCCAAAAAGGAATGAGCCGACTTGATATTTTGATATTATAACCACAAAGAAGAGTTTTCGAATTTTTCTTTTTTCGTATGGTCAAAAACTCTTGAATCATAAGATTAAGAAGTTTCTATATTACACATATCTGTTTGAACTAGTATTTGGGTGGTTCTGTTTGAGCCGTACGAGATGAAATTCTCATATACGGTTCTTGGAGGGGGAGTCTTTCTGGTTTACCTATCTCAATAAAGTCTATGATTGGTTTGAAGAACGTCTCGAGATTCAGGCGATTGCAGATGATATAACTAGTAAATATGTTCCTCCTCAT